CGGACGATAATAAAAAGTCATAGCAAACCCGGTAGCTACTTGTACTAAAAAACAAGTAAGCGTAATTCCCCCTAGACAATAAAATATGTTGACGTGAGGAGGAACATATTTACTAGTTATATCATCGGCAATTGCCTGAATCTCAAGACGTTCTTCGAACCAATCATAGATTTTATTGAGATAGGTAAATCAAGGGGACCCCCCCGGAGAACCGTATATGAAAATTTCATCTCGTACGGCTCAAACAGAAACACCCAAATACTAGTTCTAACGGATGTGTGTAATATAAAGTTTGAAATTTATTAATTCTATGATTTATGATTCAATTTTTTTTTTGAAGATACTAAAGAATAAAAATCCGAAAGCTCTTCTTTGTGGTTATAATGCCAAAAAATCAAGTCGGCTCATTCGTCTATATATTGATCGTTATAGGCCTCTTGAATCTTCTATTTACCTATTTTCTTTGGTGTTATTTATGTGTAATGCGGCTTTACTGCTGTTTTCTTTATTATTGATAGGAATTCTCTTGTTAAGACCCTATGAATTGATTAAAACCTCAGATTCATACTAAAACCACGATGATTCAATAAAACCCTTTCAAACTAAGTCTAAGTCCCAAAATTCCCTGAGTAAGAACCATTGGATCATCACTTATTCAATGAATAGATATAATGACTAAAAATCCAAACCAAAGAAACCTTTGTTTTGTCCTTTGATCAAAATAAGCATAAACGAAAGTTTGAAAGAATAAAAATATTTCTATTTATAACTTCTAACTCTTTGAAAAAATTTTTTGAAGTCCGGACACGAGGTCTGACTATTAAGTATGAATCATAGTTCTAATAGTAATCTATTTCATATATTCCGTGCTCCAGATACTAGAATGAATATCCGACGAAGTAAAACCATCTCTATCAAGATGACAGACCCATTCTCTGTACTATCCATAGGATCATTTATACCAAGTCACACACTCATATTCCGGAAATACAGAAACAAAGAAATTCCACGGTCAAACTACCAAAATAGAATGGGATAAAAATCAGAAACCTAAACGCTTCACTTTGTATTGAAAAAGCCAGTTAATGGTTCTTGTGAATCTAATTCATTGAAATTCCATCCAGTAAAATGGAAGAATTATAAATCTCCAAAATAATAGATAGGAATATCGCGAATAGAGCCATTGCGAGACCCATCAAAGGAGTAGTTCCCCACCCAGGAGCTACTTTACCATATTCTGAATTCAATGGTTTCAATAAACTCCCCGCATTAGTTCGTTTTGGGCGGCCAGATCTAGAACTACCTTCAACGGTTTGTGTAGCCATAATATTTTATATTCAGTAAGATCTGTTGACTTTGTATACCATTCCGTTGTAAATAAATGATCTTATCATAGATCCATTGTGGTCTTAAAACTTTATAATGTCTTAAAACTATATAATCATGGAAACAGCAACCCTAGTTGCCATCTTTTTATCTGGTTTACTTGTAAGTTTTACTGGGTACGCCTTATATACTGCTTTTGGGCAACCCTCTCAACAACTAAGAGATCCATTCGAGGAACACGGGGACTAGTTGAAGTACGGATCCTCCCAATATTGGGAGGATCCGTACTTCAATTGAGATAATGACAAATCATTTCACCTTTTTAGTTGGAACTTTAGGCGGGTCTCGAAAAAAGATAGCGAAAAAAATTATTCCTAGAGTTGAGACTAAAAGGAATGTATAAACCAATGCTTCCATAGATTCGATCGTGGTTTACAATTATAGCTTCCATACCTGTTTATTTGGGATCGTCTCCCGGATAAATAAAGAACAAGAGTCAAAGAAAAGGCAGTGATTCAAATCAAGATTTATCTGGTACCCCATCTAAAAATCACAAAAATAAAATAAAAAAGAAAAGTAACAAGTAACAAAGCATATTGTATCAGACTACTTGTCTTCTTGTAGTTGGATCTCCAAGTTTTTGGAATGCTCCAAATTCCACTTGAGCATCTAAATCTGGATCAATACCAGCAAAAACATCTCGAAACAAGGTTCTAGCACCATGCCAAATGTGTCCGAAGAAGAAGAGCAAAGCAAACGAAGCATGTCCAAAAGTAAACCAACCCCGTGGACTGCTACGAAAAACACCATCGGATTTCAAAGTAGCACGATCTAATTCAAAAATCTCACCCAATTGAGCACGTCTAGCATATTTTTTCACAGTAGCGGGATCGCTATAACTGACTCCGTTGAGTTCGCCGCCATAGAACTCGACAGTTACACCTACTTGTTCGACACTATATTTAGATTCCGCCCTTCTAAAAGGAACATCGGCTCTAACAATTCCGTCTCCGTCTACCAAAACAACCGGAAATGTTTCAAAAAAAGTAGGCATACGACGTACAAAAAGTTCGCGCCCCTCTTTATCTCTAAAGATAGGATGTCCTAACCACCCAACAGCTATTCCATCCCCGTTGTCCATTGAGCCCGCTCTGAATAACCCCCCCTTTGCCGGATTATTGCCGATGTAATCATAAAAAGCTAGTTTTTCGGGAATTTTAGACCAAGCTTCAGATAAACTTTGATTTTCAGCCAACCCAGCACCAATTCTTCGATATATTTCTTGTTGGAAGTATCCTTGATCCCATTGATAACGAGTGGGACCAAATAATTCAATCGGGGTAGTTGCTGAACCATACCACATAGTTCCAGCAACTACAAAAGCGGCAAAAAAGACAGCAGCAATACTACTGGAAAGGACGGTTTCAATATTTCCCATACGTAATCCTTTGTATAGGCGTTGAGGTGGACGTACACTAAGATGGAATAGACCCGCCAATATGCCCAAGGTCCCTGCTGCAATATGATGAGAGGCTATTCCTCCCGGAACAAAAGGATCAAAACCCTCCACACCCCACGCTGGATTTACGGATTGTACCCTTCCAGTTAGTCCATAAGGATCGGACACCCATATTCCAGGACCATACAATCCTGTTACATGAAATGCACCAAAACCAAAGCAAGCCACCCCTGATAGAAATAAATGAATTCCAAAGATCTTAGGCAAATCCAAAGAGGGTTTTCCTGTACGTTCATCAGTAAATATTTCTAGATCCCAATACACCCAATGCCAGATAGCTGCCAAAAAGCACAAGCCCGAAAACACAATATGTGCCCCGGCCACACCTTCGTAACTCCAAATACCCGGATTCGTTACAGTACCCCCTGTGATACTCCAACCGCCCCATGAATTGGTTATTCCTAAACGAGTCATGAAGGGTATAACGAACATACCCTGTCTCCACATTGGATCAAGAACAGGATCAGAAGGATCAAAAACTGCTAATTCGTATAGAGCCATCGAACCGGCCCAACCAGCAACCAGAGCTGTATGCATTATATGGACAGAAATCAAACGACCGGGATCATTCAATACGACGGTATGAACACGATACCAAGGCAAACCCATGGAAATACCCCTTTATCAATGAAAAATAGACACAATGTAACTTTATTGCATTGGAAAAAACTATGCTGTGGACCCTCTTTTTAGTGGATTATCTTGGGGAAAGAATTAATATTTGTTTGATTTGTTTGATTCTTTTCAATTACTTTTAGTAATAATGAAACTATTTTGTTCGTAGGAACAAAAAGAAGCAGATCTATTCTACACCCGATAAGTACCAATACGCAATGGTAGGGGAGTTGATACCATTTTATATGAGTGAATGCATATATATATTTGTTCATCATTCAAAGGACTTATTTGTAATAATTTTCCTTTATTCATTTTGTCTTCTTTATCTTTTTTTATGAACTTAGTCAATCTATGGATAAAATATGATAAAGGCCAATATTAGTAGGACACTAAATCCATTGTTACGCTTTCACATCAAAGTGAGATATAGTACTTAATTTTTCTTTTATTTAATGCCTATTGGTGTTCCAAGAGTACCTTTTCGAAGTCCTGGAGAGGAAGATGCATTGTGGATTGACATATAGTGCGACTTGTCAGATATATTGGGTCATATGGTATTTCCCCATTCTCTTCCCCGATCGAGATATCCTCCCCTTCGCCCAATAAAGATTGATTGAATTATCAAAAATTTGGAGCGTGAAGTTCAATTAGATCCATTTTTTCGGGAGGGTATACAGATTAATATTATCAATTAGAATAATTTATGGTTATCTTGGTTAGGCCAATAAAATGAAGTATCCAGGCTCCGTTTAGAAAAAAACCGGTAATAAATCTATTTATGATTACTATTTCTATCATATTCTATTTCTTTATATATTTATAATAGAAGTGATCTCAAACTGTTAATCAATCGAGTAATATGATGAATGCATTGAATATCTGTTGTAAGACATGAAATAAATTGTAAAAAGGAAGTCGTAGCAAAAGGACGTGGTATTGGGGCATTTGTCATATATGTGCAAATCCAAATCGGGCGGATCTTTACTCGGAGTAGAGCATAAACCTAAAAAAATTGAAGAAGCCCATTCAGGAACAAGAAAATTACATCGCGATTGAGATTGTATCTCGATGAAACAATACATCAATGAAAAGTTAGTTAGATAAATTTAGTAATTTTTTTTTATAGATAAACAAAACAGGCCAAAACCCATCTTTTTTGAAAAATGAAAGAAAAGCCCCTTTTTATAAGTTAAAAGCCTGGTATGAAAAAAAAAAAATAAAATAAAAGAAAGCGCTAGAATCTACATCTACACATTGATTCTTTTTTTTTTTTCGTTATTTTTGTTGAACCGTATGCATCAAAAGATGCATGTACGGTTTCTAAGGGATACAACTTTATCCCAATCAACCGACTTTATCGAGAAAGATTACTTTTTTTAGGCCAAGGGGTTGATAGCGAGATCTCGAATCAACTTATTGGTCTTATGGTATATCTCAGTATAGAGGATGATACCAAAGATCTATATTTGTTTATAAATTCTCCTGGCGGATGGGTAATACCCGGAGTAGCTATTTATGATACTATGCAATTTGTGCGACCAGATATACAGACAATATGCATGGGATTAGCCGCTTCAATGGGATCTTTTATTCTGGTCGGAGGAGAAATTACCAAACGTCTAGCATTCCCTCACGCTTGGCGCCAATGAGTTTTTTATTTGATTTGAGAGAAAAAAGAAGACTATGCCTTCGCGCTATATGAAATATTAATATTAAGTAATAATAGCATGGCACTTCGAATTCGATATGATAAATTTTTTTAACCCTTAAATTATGTATCGAAAGAGTAGTATGAGATAAAAGGTATTTCCGATTTTATCTAATCTATCGGGAGGCCTATTTCAGCGTCACAAACTTTTTTGTTTTCACGCCGGGAGGCTCTTAACAATATTTAGGTTATGAAAGAATATGAAAATAAAAAAAATCTTGTTTTTTTATTTGAAAAAAAAAAAGAAACTTTGGGATTGCTAAATAACAGACGAAATAAATATATAAAGCAACGGAGCCATCATAGTATTTTTGAACTACTCCAAAAACAAAAAGAAGGGTGGTTATTGGATCATTTACCAACCCGAGTCTGATAGACCCTATAATTTAATTTATTTGATATTTAAGTAAGGTAAAAACGAATTCCATTATAGAGCCGTATGCAATGCGTAAAAGATGCCTGTACGGTTGTTCAATTATATATTTTATTATTCTTTATCTCTTCACCTTATCATCATGCGAGATAGAATAAACATTTATTATGTTATATCATCAGGGTAATGATCCATCAACCTGCTAGTTCTTTTTATGAGGCACAGACGGGAGAATTTATCTTGGAAGCGGAAGAACTTTTGAAGCTGCGCGAAACCGTCACAAGGGTTTATGTACAAAGGACAGGCAAACCCTTATGGGTTGTATCCGAAGATATGGAAAGAGATGTTTTTATGTCAGCAACAGAAGCCCAAGCTCATGGAATTGTTGATCTTGTAGCGACTGAATAAAAAAGAAAAAATAACAAAAATTTCAGACGAATTGGTGATTTGAGATTTTATCTTCTTACCGGATTTAATATTCTATTCATTAATCTATTAATATAGAAATAAAATAATTCATAATCATCCGGTTAAGATCGATCTAAACCAGCCCATTATGTATATGATTCAATATGCCAACTATTAAACAACTTATTAGAAACACAAGACAGCCAATCAGAAATGTCACGAAATCCCCCGCTCTTGGGGGATGTCCTCAGCGACGAGGAACATGTACTAGGGTGTATGTGCGACTCGTTCAGATCATGGGCTAGGACAAAAGAAAGAAAACAATTGATCCAGTATCAACGATCAGTACCAGTGAATAGACTAGAATGGAAGAACTCCATTCAATATCTAAAAATCACTTCAATATCTAAAAATCACAAAGATCTATCCTTCTATTGTGGTATCAAATGTATGGTTTCCGTTGGTGCAAATCCAATCAACTCCGTTTTAAATTTAAGATGAGAAAGAATTCTCCATTGATAGCAAATGATATCCATTAAGCAGGGGAAATACTATTTTAAAAAGCAGAAAAATTATGCCTTACTCTTGCAAGAACGGACTAACAGGGTCAGCTACTCAGCTAATCTTCATAATTAAATACCGTTACTGTATAAGTAGATCTCATTGTGAAAGACCTCGTACTGGATAATTATGGGTAGAGCCAAAGAGTGTGAACTGTACAAGTTAACAATAACATTGATTAAATGAAAGAAGGGCTCCGGTGTATAGAGAGGACCTCACCGTTTAAGAAGTAACCATAGAAACGATGGAACCCACTATATCCATTTATATTTACTACTTTTATGTGTTTTTGATACCTAATATCAATACAATTTTTTTCTAGGCATTTCACCTAGAAAAAAAAAAAATCGTGGTCGGGAAGGTTATAGTAGCAAAAGCCATTGGAATTTAAATTTTATACATTGGAAGAATCCGTTTTGTTATTAATAGACTAGGATACGGGAAGGGAATAACTGAAAGAAAGGAAATCGATTAGTTATTCATCAAAGTTTCATTTATTCAATGACCAGAATTAAACGAGGGTATATAGCTCGAAGACGTAGAACAAAAATTCGTTTATTTGCATCAACCTTTCGAGGGGCTCATTCAAGACTTACTCGTACTATTACTCAACAGAAAATAAGAGCTTTGGTTTCGGCTCATCGGGATAGAGGTAGACAAAAGAGAGATTTTCGTCGGTTGTGGATCACTCGGATAAATGCAGTAATTCGCGAGAATAAAGTATACTTCAGTTATAGTAAATTTATACACAATCTGTACAAGAGACAGTTACTTCTTAATCGTAAAATACTTGCACAAATAGCTATATTAAATAAGAGTTGTCTTTATATGATTTCCAATGAGATCATAAAATAAAGAGATTGGAAGGAATCCGTTGGAATAGTTTAAATGGAGTTCCCTGGAGAATGAACTCTGGGAAGGTAGAGTAGAAATTAGTATGATAAAATATGATAAAGTCATCAAAATGAAGAAAGCCGTTAAATAAAAAATATTTATTCCTCTTCTCCCATTTTTTTTCTTACGACAGGACATTACGATTTTACGATTTTTCGAACAAAAAAAAACGTCAATCCGCATTTGAGTTTGGATTGGAATTTTATTTTGATTCAATTCAATTGAAGAGTCAACCTATTTTTTTTCTGGTTCTAAGACCAGCAGCTCTAGCGGTTGACTCGCTTCTTTCAAATTGTTTCTCATTATTAAGAAAAGGTAACGGAGATAAAATACGAGCTTGTTTTATAGCAATAGTAATTAATCGTTGTTGTTTTAAGGTCAATCTATTCACCCGTCTAGATAATATTTTTCCTTGTTCGCTAATAAATCGACTAATTAAACTCATGTTTCTATAATCAATTCGATCCCCCGATTGGATCGGAGGCAAACGCCTACGAAAAGATCGCTTAGATTTAAGAAAGATTCGCTTGGATTTATCCATGGTTTGTTTATTCCTTATCCTGAAAATCCCAATCCTATTTCTTAATTCTACATCATCTTTGATCCGATCGAAATAGGATTTGGTTTGTTTATATTTATTTGTTTATATTTAAATAAATTAAAAAATTAATAAATAAATTAATAAATAAATTAAAAAATTAAATTAAAAAATAAAAATAAATTAAAATAAATTATATATATATATATTGTTATATATAATATGTAATTTTTCATCTTCCTTGGAAGACTGACACACGAGCGATCGGTTCGATCTATTTCTTTATCTCCCCATGAATCGTATGTTTGTAACAACAGGGACAGAATTTTCTCAATTCCAATCGACTAGGCGTATTGTGTCGATTCTTTTGAGTAATATATCTGGAAATGCCCATTGATTCCTTATTAACACGATTTCGAACACAACTGGTACATTCCAAAATAACCGTTACTCGGACATCTTTACCCTTAGCCATGAACCTCCTTTGGTTTTTGATTCACTCAATTCTTTAATTTTCCGACCCGAAGCAAGGAAGAAGAAAGGACACAAAAATAGAAGCAGGTAACTCGAAATCAAATTATGAAAGAAATATTTTGTTGCAATCAATATAGTAATAAATAATAAGTAATATAATGATTTCTAACTATATTTATAATTTTTAATTGCCGTACAGTATTTCATTTTCAGTTAAGTATCTTGTATGATATTGTTGCCCCAACCACCGCATTTCCATTCTATTATTAATTTAATTTGAGCCTGAGCCCGAGTTCATAGTTTCACTGAGGGTGAAACCACTTTTTCTTTGTTTTTTTTTTTTTTTTTAGAAAGAATAAGTAAAAAAAGAAAAAAAGAAAAAACAAAGAAAAAAAGAAGGGAGGGGTAGGGATTAGTTACAGATATTTGATTGTATCTCTAATCTTCTTCCCCCTTCCCATATCAATAGCTAGAATGAAAAAAAGGGGAATATCAACGCATCCGGAAAAAAACGATTGATCTCTATCAATAAACCTGCTAAAGACCCGAACCATAGAGTACTTACTACCGGTGCCACGGAGAGATATGTTTTTAGATCTCGCATTTTAAAAACTCCTCTTTCTGTATTCGTTATTGTAATTTTATTGTAATTTGTAATACATAATGGTAATACATATATGACCGGATGTGTATATGTAGTTAATGACTTACCACTTGTACGCGGAGTTCCTAATTCAAATTGAAATGTACAAAATAGATATTTATTAAAAGAAAAAAATACGTCCATTTCAGCCTTAAATTCCTAAAAAATATTAATTTTTTGTGGTAGATTTCATATTTATTTCATACTTTATATAAGTCTTTTACCATATTATATGTTTGTTATATGATATATGAGACAAAAAGGAAGAAGGAAGAAATGATAAGATAGTTTGTGTATATCAATGTAGGAAATAAAGATGTGGAAAACAAGACAGGGATTCTCTACAATGACACTGTAGACCAATTGAAAGGGATGTAGCGCAGTTTGGTAGCGCGTTTGTTTTGGGTACAAAATGTCACGGGTTCAAATCCTGTCATCCCTACCTATTACTTATCTTCTGAGCAGTAACGAGGGATCAATTGAGATCAATTAATAAAATTGTACATACATAATTAAATAAATATTTAATTTTTATTTTTTTTAGTATATATATATGCAAGATAAATTGGGGTTACAAAATATTTATTGTGATAATAAAGCGCTCTTAGTTCAGTTCGGTAGAACGTGGGTCTCCAAAACCCGATGTCGTAGGTTCAAATCCTACAGGGCGTGATTCTGTGTTCTTGTTAATCGCGGGAGGTCAAAATTACACTAAAATAATTGAGCAGCAACCTAAATTTGACCTCCCGCGGATTAAAGGAAGTAGGAGGTCAATAAAAAACGAGATGTTAATTAATCAAAGATCCAACTGATCACCACGTCTGTATTGTAAATAGGCAGTTACGAATAATCCAGCCAAAGTAATAGGAATTAGACCTAAGACGATTCCAAATAGAAAAACTTCAATCATTTCAATTTGTTTGAAAGGGGGAAGGGAG